GATAAATGTACGAAATAAATCCAATTTGTAAGAAAAAATTCCCAAAAATTGGGGATTTTTACTCCTCACGCCCAGGATTACGTCCTGGGTCATTAGATAAGAATCCAAAGATAAAGAGAGAAACAAAGAATATCACTACTGTATAAACAAAAAGTTTGAGAGTAAGCATTACATAATCTCCAAGATTTTTTTTTAAGGAATAGATTACCCATTTTTCCTTACCACATAGATCCACTAGGATGGGTTTTGTTTATTTTGACACCTAAAAATGCAAAAAAAGATTCTGAAAAAAAATAGCAAGAATTCCTTTATAATAAGCACTCTTATCAATATCAAAAATTAGTTTAGGTATTGTGTGGGTACCTAAAGGTACCTGCTCAACGTAGGTGCAGGGAGGTAGAAAGGCTGATCCAAGATTATTGCTGCAGTTATACATTCAATGTAGAAGAATTTGAATTTTAGAATCGAAGGTTCATAATATAAGACTTCTAAGCTCTTATCCATTTTTTTGCTTTTTTTGAAAAAAAAAATACATCATTCAATTTGGCGGACATACATAATAGTAGAGATTTCATCGAAAACTTACAGCAGCTTGCCAAACAAACGCTAATAGAAAAAAGAGTACAGGTATGACAGGCATAACATCCACGATTGGGTTGAAAATGGCATAAGCTTCGGGTAATTTAGCGAAGAAAAAACTAGTTGGAGAAAGAAAAGAGTTAAAACAGATACAGGTTAAACTAAGTATATTAGGCATAACAAGCATTTCGTTCTTGTAGAGTAGATAATTGGATTTTGATTGAGTTATTTTTCTAAGGGAAAAAGAAAAGGTGGATTCAAAATCCTTTTTTCTTCAGACTTTCCCAAACACAAAATACCTCCTTGTATTCGCATTTTCAAATGAGAATGGAAGAAATTCCACTTTCATATAATATATTAATAGAATTCCATGGAATGATCAATGCATTTTTTGGATTCTATATTATCCGCATGTCTAGAATCCTAGCAAGAAAATATTCCGCATTTTTTAGGTAATTGAAGTGGGATTGACGAATAATATATAAACAAATAGTGTTTATTTGTGTCGCATAAAAGAAATGGGGCGTGGCCAAGTGGTAAGGCAGCGGGTTTTGGTCCCGTTACTCGGAGGTTCGAATCCTTCCGTCCCAGATTTTTCTGATGAAACGAAAGATAGAATCGTATCGTGCCCTGCACGACACAAAAGTTTATTGAAGAGAATAATTCTCTCTTATGAAATCTTAGATTAGATGCGTTTCTATTCAAATAGAATATCTTTTATGTGTTTTGAATATGTGTTTTGAAATTAGAACTTCTTAGATAAACTTTATGTTCCATATCCATGAAGTGGAAATTCTTAAAGGATACATTTGACACCCAATATGAAAGAAAAGAAGTACCCCTATTTTTTTTCTCAAACTAAAGAACAAAAGTAAGTAAAAAAAAAATCATACTTTTTTTTCTTTCTTTTGTTACTCGAGGCAAAGAAGTATGAGAATTTTATAACTACCAAAAAACAGCCAATCTTTTCATTAGCATAGTTTATTTGGTTAATAGTTAATTGTTTTTGGTATAAAAAAAAATATTAGTAATTTAATTAATTAAACTTTTTTGGAGTTGGTAGTTTATAAGTCTTAAGAAAACTATTTTATTCATCTTTTTCGAACTATGTTTCATTCATATGATAGAATATGGGTTTAAATAAATTGGATCTTTGCGGAGTCTTCCCCGAGAAATACTTATTTCTTTTATCTTCATAGAAAGCAAGTTTGAATTAGTATACAAAACCAATGACTAATGACTATTCATGATTCCATCCATATTGGATCAATTCTCGATACCACTTTGCAATAAAATTAGAGGAATAATGTTATGGTAAAACTTCGTTTAAAACGATGTGGTAGAAAGCAACGTGCGACTTGAAGGACATGATCAATTGTGGATTTTGCTCTCCATCATTTTCCATAGTAATGAAAATGCTCTTGGCTCGACATAGTCTGTTCTATTCGTCCCGAATTGAATTTGCGCTGGGTTGTTTGTAAGTAAATAGTATACGATGGAGCTCGAGAGGACAGAATTTCTTTTTTATCAAGGGAAAGAATCTAGGGTTAGTGAAAACTAATAAATTAGGCCAACTTTGTCAGTCTATCCTTAATATAGAAATCGAAAGGTTCAAATTAAGAAAAAAGTCCCATTTTAGAAGATTGGAAAAACTTTTTTGATTAAAAGTCTATCAGAAAAAATCGTTCATATTCGATTTCTATAGAAGAGGGAAATGCTTTATCGAAGGAAATAAGAAAAAAAGAAAGGGTATGTTGCTGCCCTTTTGAAAGAAAAAAGAATAGGAATTCCCGAAGTAATGTCTAAACCCAAGGATTTCACAAATCAAAGATAAAGTATTCCGGAACAAGTAAACGCGATTTTCAACCGTCTCAACAATAGAATTAGATCAGAAGAATGAATAAAAGTAAATTTGTTCGAGATAAGATAAAGAAAAGAGTTTATAGACGACTCAAAAAATTTCGAAGGATTTTTCTTTTCAAGTTTGTAAGTCAAAATTAGTCAACTTGAGTCATGAGTATAAATGAAATGGATTTTCTCTTTTCTGTAAGGAAATTAATACAAGTCATAGTCTAATTTCTATCTACTTGTATTATAGACAGAGATTCGAATCATTTTCTCGAGCCGTATGAGGAGAAAACCTCCTATACGTTTCTAGGGGGGGCATTGTTTATCTACATCTATCCCAATAAGCTGTCTATCGAATCGTTGCAATTGATGTTCGATCTCGAAGAGAAGGAAGAGATCTTCGAAAAGTGGGTTTTTATGATCCGATAAAGAATCAAACTTGTTTAAATGTTCCAGTTATTCTATATTTCCTTGAAAAGGGTGCTCAACCTACAAGAACTGTTTATGATATTTTAAGGAAGGCAGAATTCTTTAAAGATAAAGAAAGAACTTTGAGTTAATTGAAGAACTCAATAAATAAAAAAGTAAGAGAGGGTCACTAGTACCCCTTAATTATTTAGACACAATTTGCCTCCTTCTTAGTCCTATTTTTTTTTTGCTGCATTTATGTCGTGCCAATCCAACAAAAGCCTATATTTTATTTCTTTTTTGTATCTAATTGGTTTTCTTACCATTGTATTTACATTGACAAAGGTCTATTGAACAAATAGAATCTGTAGATAGATAGATCTCTTTATCGTCACTCCATTTTAGGTTAGGTATTTCTATCTACACTTCGCTCAAATGATAGGGTTGCTCTCCTTGCATGTACTCTCATACAAAATTTTTTTATTTAAAGAAATTCAAATTGTTAGAAAAACGACAATTTTTCCATTGTGATTGGAGCCGCTCCTTTTTTAACCTTAGTGAAATTTCACCGGATCTGCTCTTTTTGGTATTTTTGGTTTTTTTTATGGGTGCTAAAATCTTTCTTTTGATGTCTTGCTAATTCAATGTTTTGACAGGGGCGTACGGTGTAATTCCATCGATTTTTGCATTTCGATCGTATCTAAGATCCTATTTTATCTGGGTTGCTAACTCAATGGTAGAGTACTCGGCTTTTAAGTGCGACTATGATCTTTTACACATTTGGATGAAGCAACAAATTCGTCCAGACTCTTGGTAGAGTCTAGAAGACCACGACTGATCCTCAAAGGTAATGAACGGAAAAAATAGCATGTCGTAAGAAAATCAATTTCTTTTTTTTTTTTGAATAAAAAAATTCCGATTTTCTAGGTCTAGTGAATAAATGGATAGAGCCTGGTTCAAATTCTGTTAAAATAAAAAGCAACGAGCTTAACTTATTAATTGGAATGATTCCCCGATCTAATTATACGTTAAAAATAGATTAGTGCCTGATGCGGGGAAAGGTTGGGTTTTCCTGTGAGTGGATCCCTCACTTTTTTTTAGAAATCCTTATTATTCTTGATTATGGATTGAAAAGGGATTTTATGAATGTGTAAAAGAAGCAGTATATTGATAAAAAGACTGTATTCCAAAGTCAAAAGAGCGATTGGCCTGCAAAAATAAAAGATTTGTTCTTTTTTTTGTTTTTAATTAAAACAAACAAAAACTAATTCGATAGAAAAGGAGCTAAAAAAGAAAAGATCTATGGATTAGACTTCTTTTCTTTCCAGGATTTGTATTAAAAAAAGCAACACCCTGTTTTGACCATATTGCACTATGTATCATCATTTGATAAACCGAGAAATGCTTTTTTCTCTGATTCAAGTAGAAATACAAATGGCAAAATTCGAAGAGTATTCAGAAAAACAGAAATCTCGTCAACAATACTTCATCTACCCACTTCTCTTTCAGGAATATATTTATGCATTTGGCCATTATTATGGATTAAATGGTTCTGAACCTGTGGAAATTCTTCGTTGTAATAACAAGAAATTTAGTTCACTACTTGTGAAACGTTTAATTATTCGAATGTATCAGCAGAATTTTGGGATAAATTCGGTTAATCGTCCTAACCAAGATCGATTGTTGGATCACACCAATTATTTGTATTCTGAGTTTTATTCTCAGATTCTATCTGAGGGGTTTTCGATCGTTGTAGAAACCCCATTCTCACTAGTAAAACTATCTTGTCCAGAAGAAAAAGAAATACCAAAGTTTCAAAATTTACAATCTATTCATTCACTATTTCCCTTTTTAGAAGACAAATTTTTGCATTTACATTATCTATCACATATAGAAATACCCTATCCTATCCATTTGGAAATCTTGGTTCAACTCCTTGAATACCGGATCAAAGATGTTCCTTCTTTGCATTTATTGCGATTCTTTCTCAACTATTATTCGAATTGGAATAGTCTTATTACTTCAACGAAATCTTTTTTTCTTTTGAAAAAAGAAAATAAAAGACTATTTCGATTCCTATATAACTCTTATGTATCAGAATATGAATGTTTCTTGTTGTTTCTTCGTAAACAATCTTCTTGCTTACGATTAACATCTTCTGGAAC